TTGGAACAAAGACACATTTTTTGTTGTGAATTAAAATGTGGCAGATAGATAAGGGCATATATCTGCAAGGCCCGATCAATAGTTCAAGTCACACACTCCCATAATCCATTTTATCTTCGGAAAATTCGCTTCAACTATGAGTGTCAAAAAAATAATACATTTTTGTAGAGTTGAAGAGAAATATCCCAATACATGTCTTATTCTTTTCAATAATCCATATTTGTAGCAATGAAATACTATTGTTCCTACCCCAAGTGATAAATGATTGATTACAGATGGTATATATTCTTTATAAAGGACCAGAAATACCTTGCTTACGTATCATTGGGAAGTGCATTAACATAAATACGGCAGTAAGAAGAGGTAATACAAAAGTGTGTAAACTATAAAAACGAGTCAAAGTGGATTGTCCCACACTAGCACTTCCGCGTAATAACTCTACCAGGGGCGAGCCTATTACAGGAATAGCGTCTGGTACGCCTGTTACAATTTTTACTGCCCAATAACCAATTTGGTCCCGAGGTAAGGAATAACCAGTTACACCAAAGGATGCGGTCAATACACCCAAAACCACACCTGTAACCCAAGTCAATTCGCGAGGTTTTTTAAAGCCACCGGTTAGATACACACGAAATACGTGTAGGATCATCATTAGGACCATCATACTTGCCGACCATCGATGAACCGATCGGATTAACCAACCAAAATTAGCTTCAGTCATTATATATTGAACAGAAGCAAAAGCCTCTGTAACGGTCGGACGATAATAAAAAGTCATAGCAAACCCCGTAGCTACTTGTACTAAAAAACAAGTAAGCGTAATTCCTCCTAGACAATAAAATATGTTGACGTGAGGAGGAACATATTTACTAGTTATATCATCGGCAATTGCCTGAATCTCAAGACGTTCTTCGAACCAATCATAGATTTTATTGAGATAGGTAAATCACGGAGACTCCCCCCCGGAGAACCGTATATGAAAATTTCATCTCATACGGCTCAAACAGAAACACACAACTACTAGTTCTAACGGATGTGTGTAATAGAAAGTTTTAAATTTCTTAATTCTATGATTCCTTTTTTTATGAAGATACGAAAGAATAAAAATCCGAAAACTCCTCTTTGTGGTTATAATGCCAAAAAATCAAGTCGGCTCATTCGTCTATATATTGATCGTTATAGGCCTCTTGAATCTTCTATTTACCTATTTTCTTTGTTGTTATTTATGTGTAATGCGGCTTTACTGCTGTTTTCTTTATTATTGATAGGAATTCTCTTGTTAAGACCCTATGAATTGATTAAAACCTCAGATTCATACTAGAACCACGATGATTCAATAAAACCCTTTCAAACTAAGTCCCAAAATTCCCTGAGTAAGAACCGTTGGATCATCACTTATTCAATGAATAGATATAATGACTAAAAATCCAAAGAAACCTTTGTCCTTTGATCAAAATAAGCCTAAACGAAAGTTTAGTTTGAAAAAAAAAAATCTTTCTATTTATAACCTCTAACTCTTTGAAAAAAAAAAAAATTCGAAGTCCGGCCACGGGGTCTAACTATTAAGTATGAATCATAGTTCTAATACTTTGTAATCTATTTCATATATATATTCTATATTCCGTGCTCCAGATACTAGAATGAATATCCGACGAAGTAAAACCATCTCTATCAAGATGACAGACCCATTCTCTGTACTATCCATAGGATCCATTATACCAAGTCACACACTCATATTCCGGAAATACAGAAACAAAGAAATTCCACGGTCGAACTACCAAAATAGAATGGGATAAAAATAATAAACCTAAACGCTTCATTTTGTATTGAAAAGGCTAGTTAATGGTTCTTGTGAATCTAATTCATTGAAATTCCATCCAGTAAAATGGAAGAATTATAAATCTCCAAAATAATAGATAGGAATATCGCAAAAAGAGCCATTGCGAGACCCATCAAAGGAGTAGTTCCCCACCCAGGAGCTACTTTACCATATTCTGAATTCAATGGTTTCAATAAACTCCCTGCATTAGTTCGTTTGGGGCGGCCAGATCTAGAACTACCCTCAACGGTTTGTGTAGCCATAATATTTTATATTCAGTAAGATCTGTTGACTTTGTATACCATTCCGTTGTAAATAAATGATCTTATCATAGATCCATTGTGGTCTTAAAACTGTATAATGTCTTAAAATTATATAATAATGGAAACAGCAACCCTAGTTGCCATCTTTTTATCCGGTTTACTTGTAAGTTTTACTGGGTACGCCTTATATACTGCTTTTGGGCAACCCTCTCAACAACTAAGAGATCCATTCGAGGAACACGGGGACTAATTGAAGTAATGATCCTACCAATACTGGTAGGATCATTACTTTCAATTGAGATAATGAAAAATCATTTCACCTTTTTAGTTGGAACTTTAGGCGGTTCTCGAAAAAAGATAGCGAAAAAAAGTATTCCTAGAGTTGAGACTAAAAGGAATGTATAAACCAATGCTTCCA